AACGAAGCCATTGCCATTGCCGGAAAGACTAGGCCCACTAAAGGAACAAAAATAGAGGGAAAGCTGTTGAGAATTGTCATAGAAAGGGTACCTCAATTTAATATTTGTACCTGTTATTGGTATAAGGATATCCTATAATAATTAGAATTCATATTCTAATTATTATCATATTCTAATTCGTATATAAAAGTATACTTAATATACTTATATAATTGTATATTAAGTATATTAAGTATACTAAATGAGTATATATACTAAGCGCAAGGAATGTAGAACTAAATAAAGGGGCCTATGCATCTTTCTACATGAAATATATGTATGATAATCCATTTGCGTTATTATTATTACTTATTTTTCTTCTTCTGTTATTCTTAGCTTCGGATTTCTTTTTTAATATCTAATTTCGTTTTGTTAATACAAAAACGAAATTAGATATTAAAAAGAAAAGAATTTCTTACAAATTCCCTAGGGATTTGTTAGAATCCGATCCAACAGCAGAGATTCCTAGGAAAATAGTCCTTGTTAGGAGATATAGAAAGATGCAAGAGTTTAGATTTTCTCTATTTGTATTATATTCATACGCACGAGGGGAACATGAAATTCATTTTATTTGCCCTGCCCCCTAATTAATTCTAAGGAAGAATGCTTTTTTATCTTGTTTTGTTGAGAGAGGTTTACTGATTACTAATCCGTCATATCGGTAAAATAATTATCCGCACGATTCTTTCTACAATGAAATTTTATGTCACCAAAGAAAAATCCATTCTTCAGATTTGATTTTATTTTGATTCGGATAAACTACCTAACTAATTGTTCGCCACAAAAAAAAAAAGTTCACTTAAGAACTCTGCTGGAGTTAATTTTGATTCAAAGGAAAACAGCCATGGAACAGAAATAACTCGCTCAGAACACCTTTTAAAGGATTACGTGGTACGATTGGATCGAATAAGCCCTTATCGAATAAATATTCAGCCTCTTGTGAACCTTCAGGTACTGTCTTATTCAATGTTTGTTCAATTACTCTTTTACCAGCAAATGCAATATAGGCATTAGGTTCAGCAATAATGATATCCCCCAACATACCAAAACTAGCTGTCACTCCACCCGTAGTAGGAGATGTAAGAATTGATACATAGAATAACTTTTTATTTGATTGATAATCATATAAAGCAGAAGATATTTTAGCCATTTGCATCAAGCTCAAACTTCCTTCTTGCATGCGTGCTCCCCCAGAAGCACACACTAGAAGAAGAGGTAAAAATTTATTGGCAGCATACTCGATCAAACGGGTTATTTTCTCGCCTACTACGGACCCCATACTACCCCCCATAAACTGAAAATCCATAACCCCAATTGCGATGGGAATTCCGTTTAGTTGCCCTGTACCTGTTTGAACAGCCTCCGTTAATCCTGTCTTGCTTTGATAAGAATCAATACGATTTTTATAAGGTTCCTCTTCTGAATCAAATTCAATGGGATCTATAGAGACCATGTCGTCATCCATCGGATCCCAAGTACCTGGATCAACCAAAAGGTCGATTCTATCTGAGCTAATCATTTTCAAATGATATCCGCATTGTTCACAAAGATAGATTTTTGACTTAAGAAATTTCTTATAATTTAATCCATAACAATTTTCGCATTGAACCCATAAATGCCTGTATTTTTGAGTTACATCGCTTTCAGTAGAACTTTCGCTTATAGTTAAATCACTACCATTCGTGCTACTTTGTATATTGGAACTCTCACTTTCACTACTATTTTCACTTTCACTACAAATGAAATTATAAATGTAACTGACACTATAATTGTCACTACTACTTAAAAGGTGACTATCAATACAGATTTGAGAATGAAGATAAGAGTCAAGGCAATTATGAATGTGATTATTCCAACTCGATTTAGTATCATACATGTAACGATCGGAGTCAGGATCATCGCTTTTAGATCCATTATTCCTCGAACTATAATTACGAAAGCTATAAAAATAACTTTCTAGTTCACTCAGAAAAGAATGAGCATTGTCTAGTTCCAAAATTTGATTTTCAATATCAAAATAGATGGAATAACTGTCCCTATTACTATCCTTAACAAAAAAAGTGTCATCCGAGATGAAATTATGAATGTCCCTGACACCAGCTAATTTGCTGTAACTTGAATTGTCACTATCATTCGAACTATGAATGTTTTTATCTTTATCATTTCTAATTAGTTCCTCGCTTACACTGAGATTTTTAATAGGACCAGGGCTCTCCATGGATTTACTTAACCAACACCTGTATTCTAATTCCCCCTTACCCTTAATCGAATTGAACCACCTTTTTTTCATAGAGCTCTCTTGTCCCTATTTACATGAAAATACAATAGATGAATAGTCAATTGAAAGAAATCATTCTTTTTTGTGAGACCCCGGAGTATCACTTCGCTATATACGACCCTTTTCAATTCGAAATAGCGGCGGCTCTCGTATTGTGTAAAATTCGTATCGAAAAAAAAAAAA